CTCCTTACCTTCCTTGCGCTATAAGAGGAGTGAACGCTTCCTGGGAGGGAGCATGAATGGTGTGGAAGTGGTTGTTCTTTGCCTGCTGTTCCTGTTGTTTTAACATTACTTAACTCCTAGCTCCATAACTTCCTTGCTCTTATAGTAAGTGAACGCTCTCTCGAAAAGAGCATGAGCGGAAGGAAAGTTCTTCCTTTCTTCCTGTCTCTAGCATCTAACAGCCTAAAGGGAAAGCTGCTAATCATTACACTCCTAGCAAGCTCGCACACTTCCTTGCGCTACATAGTGAGTGAGTGAAGGAGTTGGTTACTTTGTTGGTTGTTCCTCCCTCCTTTCTTTCAGAACCTACTACAGCCAAAGAAGCCTTTCTCCCTGTCTCCGAAAACGGACTGAGAGCTTTATTGAGCACGATAGAAAATTGCATTTATGGGGGGATATAAATACCTCTTAACGCCTGATCTCAGTGTAGCTTCTTCGCTTCTGAGGCACTTAAAAAAGATAAAAATGGAATTTTAAAGAGGAAGATTAAACTAGCTCGACCAAAGGGAGAGGAGACGGGAACTCTTTGACAAAAGGGTGTTTTCCCGTGTTTTTTGGCGTGAAACGTGTTTTCACTAGTAAACCCTTGCTTTTTTTGAAACAAAATCCGTTTTCCGGGGATTTTTAATAGGAATCGGGGTTGTAGTAAGCGGGGAGTTTTACTTTTTTGTCGGGCTCCACAAAGCCTTTCGCCGACATCAATAACATTTCATATCTCACGAATTGGATTCGAACCAATCAAGCTACTTGCCTTTTAGTAGATCGTGAGTGGGTCTGTCGTCCTCCTAATTAAAGTCCTCCTAAAATCAATAGCATTTCGTCGGAATACATCCTGTCTTTTCACCTTTGTAGTCCTATGCATAGTCAGTACTATAGCCCCAATCATGGCTACTAATAAAATAAGACTAGGAACCAAAAACCAGACGAAATAGTAGGTATAAAGTAAATTGCCCAATGTTTCCAAATTCGTCCAACTTTGCACCTTTCCGGCATAAACCGTATATCTCAGAGAGGTCGTATTTCTTTGGGTTGGTAGTAATGGAATGGTTTCATTATCTAAAATGAAGAACATTTCCCACCAAAGGATCAGTCCAATAATACCACTCACTGGTAAATAGCGCAATACTTCTTCGTGAATCTCCGCTATTTGAATATGGAACATCATAACAACGAATAGGAATGAAACGGCTATAGCTCCTATATGAACTACTGGGAAGATCATTGCGAAGAAGTCGAGACCTAACAAAAGAAGTAAACCTGAAGTGTCGCGAAAGACTGGAATGGGAAACAAAACGGAATGTACCGGATTTTTTGCACGTGCAACCATCAAACCAGAGACCAAAGCAGGGCTCGACAAAACGGAAAGTATCATGACTTATTAAGATTCACTTGTAGTTCCGCTTCTTGCTCTAACAGAAAGACTTTTCGGAAATCTGGTTGGTCCAACCAAGAAAGGCATGGGAGTCTTTGGGCGTATTTCATACGCAATTTCTTTTTTCTCAATTCAATTGCAGTCTCCGAAGTCCTTCTTGATCGATGGTCCCCATTAGCATTAGTGCCAATTAGTAGCCGCTCTTTTTGGAAGGCGAGGTACTCATGTGTGATCGCGGATTCCGCGGTAGCAGTAGTTCTAGCTCTACATTAGGAGCGCGGGGGCTCTATCTATCTAAAGGGGGTACGGACCCCTTCCATAGTACGGTACGATGCAGTTGAAAAACGTAAGCCCTTGTATAGGTTGGGCTTACGTTTTCTTGCTTTTCTTTGTTGAACCCTTTACGGTCTACCCTCTTTCTCGATATCCCAATTCTAGCGGTCGTTAGCAGAAGTAGAGATAGGGGGAGGTAGGAATGGAATGAGGGCCCGTACTCGTCTTAGAGCTAGTTTGACTTAGTGTACAGGACAGTGGTATGCGTGTCAGGGGAAGAAGCCAAGACCTCTTAGTTACCAAACCTTCGCCCATAGCCTAAAGGAGGAGAGGAAGCTTTAGAAAGTGACTCTTTGGACTAGTCTCATAGCCATCTATCTCTATAGCATCCCGCAATTCCTGCTCCTTCCCGTCCTTCTTTTCGTTCTTGATAGCACAGGAAAGAGACTGTTCTTGGTCCTTGGCCGTCCTTTGTCCTCTTTCGATAATACCATAGATGCTATTGGTCCCGATCTTCGATTCAATCTGGGAATGGTTGTTAAAGAGACCCGTGGTAATCGTCTTTTTTTTCTTTATCCGAGGTCTTAGCTATCTTTAATCAGGCTAATCTTCTTCCTAAAGATCCCATCCTGCTTAGAAAGATAGCAGCCAGAAAGAGAATGTATAAAAAGCTATGATAGCGGAGTTAAGTTAAGTGGAGAAGTAAGTAGACTGGACAACTAAGAGGGAGACATTAGTGATTCCCCTCCAATCGATAGCTCAGAAAGAAGGAAAAGGGATTACTTCTTACTCATCTCAGATGCGGCTAATCGACTGATGATCTTATCAACTTACTCGGTATATGGAGAAAGTCATCAACAGACTTGTCTTGACGCTGCTTGGCTTCCGTCAATTCTCTTACGCCTACGCACTAAAGGCAAAAGGATGTTTATCTGTACTTCCTCTATCTTACGTCCTTTGACTTCACTCCGCTACGCACCTTCAAACAGCCTAGTTGTCCTAAGAGCGGATTCATCCCCAGATGGGCAAGGGAAAGCCTAAACCTTACTCCGCCAAGCCCTTCTTGCAAAGACCGGTAATGCCACATCTAAGAGAAGAAAGCATCGAATCCTCTCTTTGCTATAGTTAAGATATCCCCTGCTATATCTGCTGTTGAGAATCCTCTTCCAAGGAAGTCTTCTTTTTTTTCTTTCCCCCCAATCGTCTCTTGCAAGAGATGGGCTTTATAGAATCGGATGGCAAAGAGAAAGACTAACTAACACTCTCCATCCTTTCTTATATTATATACGCTACGCTATTTGCAGTGAAGTGCCTTATGCCGAAAATTGTCTTGCACATAATCGTCTTCATCCCATGCTGCTTGACGGAATGCCTTCTAGAACGAGAGTGAAGAAAGAAGGGCAGAGAATGTCTTTTTTCTCGATAGCCAGTCGCGCATTCTTCCTCTCTTACTTTCCCTTTCGCGGGTAAGTAGATAGTCGGTCCCTTCCCTGGCCCCGCAACCAAGAGTCACTCGTCGAAAGCTTGATTGACCAGGAAGACAAGCAATAGGAAAGAAATCCCAATAAGGAAAGCCATTAGCCAGCAGGCAAGTAGTACGGCCAAGACTCTAAATAAGAAGACTCGCCAAAGTCCAGCTTTAAACATCCGGAAAGAAGATCAAGCGAAAGCCCAGCGGCTAGAATTTCTATTGAACCTTTACAGCTACAGTGCCCAGATCGTTACGCCTTTCTTTCCTTTCGGACTAATAAAAGCAACCAAGACTTAGCAATGGCAATGGCGTCCTCTGCAAGCGTAGCAGTTGGTGGAAGGGGAAGAGGAGGTCGTATACGGGCCTTAACCAAATCGAGGTGAAAATAAGCCTATTTAGGGTTAGGTAATGAGGAATTTGAAGTGCTTCACTGAATAAGTGAAGGAATGGGTTCAACTTGGAGATGGAAGTATTGAAAGACAGATCGACCAATGGGATAGCAAAGATCCCGAAAAAGGCTACCATTCCGGCTTTGAAGGGAACGGAGGGAAATAACTCAGAAAGTCAGGGAGCTGCTTGCGCTCAGGGGGAGCTCAGTAACAGGGTCTTCTTTCTGCCTCTGTATTCGCTACTACTTCTTCTTAGCTCTTAGCTAGGGCAATACTCCTAAGAATACTCCCAAGTAAGGGAAGCTCTGACCAGAAGATGGAATCTGTACGGCGGATAGGTGCATCTGTTGAAGGCATTCGAGCCCGCTTGACGGTCCCGTCAAAGCAGTTCTTTTTGGTACATTCCTTTGCCTAACTATTCTAATTATATAGTATATAGTTAGTTATAAGGGAATGAACTGAAGGTTTGAGAAAGATCTTTGAGAATCATCCTTGAGCAGACTGCTCCACAAGAACCCCCCAACCCCCGTATTAGGGCTACGAATCTTTCGTTTTTGGTATCTCTCTCAAGATTATAGGTTCCTTCTGAAGGAATTATTATCGCTTAGCGCTTGTGCTAAGGAATGGTGGCTTTTTTCGTACTTTTAGCAGCTAGGGAACGAGAGCTACAGCTACCTTGTCTTAGGATAGGAAAGGCAAGGACGGTCCGATTAGGTTTGGGCTTTGGCTTTGGATAAGATGTCCTCAGACTAAGAGAGGCACTTAGAACCATCTCGAGCCTACTTAATTAAATAGCTTACTGCTTTCTAGCCGGCTTTAGGTCCTTGGCTGAGCAGAGGAGGAGAGAGGTGTTGGGGGACAGCCTTCCTCTTGTGGTGTTGTGGAGCGTTATCTGCCTTTACGGGTTCATCCCGCTAAGGAAAAGCTCCGGATTTTGTTTGAGCCTTTCTCCCTACTCTTTAACCGGAATAGCTATAAGTGCGTCGGTTGATGGCGACTTGCCCAGTTAGTAGGTACCCTTCTTCCCTTTCACTTTAGGAAGAAAGCTATTGATTAGAGAACTACCAGCTCCACTGACTCAATAGGCGAGGAATCGCTGGAAAAGGCATGATCACCGGCGATACAATCGAAGGAAGGAACGCCGGAAGAGGTAAAACTTCGCACAGCGTAGGACACAGCAAGACGTCAAAGAGTCAGATCTTACGTCAGCAACAGTGATCAGAGCAGCGAGAACAGCTAGCTGAGAAAGTGGAGTTTACCTATTTGATGCTTCCCCCAGATCTCCAGTCTCTCTCGGAGTAAGCTCCCTTCTGTCAATAAAGAAGTGAGGAATCTCTTAGAATCTCGGTGAAGACAGGCTTCTTTAGCACAGGCAACTCCATCAACTACAACGACGTAGGCGAAAAGAGGCTTTCTTAGCTACCACGTCCGGGCAAGAGCTCGCCGCCTACAAGGC